GCATGGCAATACCTATGGTATCGGCTTGCCCTTTCATGAGCGGGGACAGAATGAAACGACCATAATAAAGACGCTTACCGTCTACTCTTGATTCAACACATTTCCACTGTAGTGTTCGAGTGGATCCTGCTATTTCCTCTCGAACCATACTAAATATTATTATTTGATCAGATCATTGAATCATTTATTTCTCTTGCAATACGTTTAATTCTTATTTTTACACACGTCTTTTTTTAGGAGGTCGACATCCATTATGTGGCATAGGTGTTACATCACGTACGAAACTTAATAGTATACCACTTCTACGAATGGCCCGTAATGCTGCGTCTCTTCCGAGACCAGGACCCTTTATCATAACTTCTGCTCGTTGCATACCCTGAGCAACTGCAGTACGAATAGCATTTAAAGCGGCGGCTTGAGCAGCATAGGGTGTCTTTCTTCTTGTGCCTTTGAATCCAGAAGTACCGGCGGAGGCCCAAGAAACCACCCGACCTCGTACATCTGTAACAGTTACAATAGTATTGTTGAAACTCGCTTGAACATGAATAACCCCTTTTGGTATTCTACGTCCATTCTTACGTGAACCAATACGTCCATTCCTACGCGAACCAATTTTTGGTATAGGTTTTGCCATATTTTTTCATCTCATAAATATGAATCAGAAATATACAGAAAGATACGGAGATATCCATTTCATGTTAAAACAGATCCTTTATTTTTACATGGCCCTTCTTTGAGAAATTTTATAAAAGTTTATAAAAGAAAGATTATCCTTGTCTCTGTTTATGTCTCGGATTGGAACAAATCACTATAATTCGTCCGCGCCTACGGATCAGTCGACATTTTTCACAAATTTTACGAACGGAAGCTCTTATTTTCATATTTCTCACTCCTTACCTTAATTTTAAATCTATTCCTTGGAAGAAAAAAAGTCTCTTGTATTTTATTTTTTAGCTTCGAGTTGTATCTCTCACCAAAGGAATGTTTTAAAAAATCATTTAATCGCTCGAATCTTTGCTGCGGAGTCTATAAATTATACGTCCTCTAGTTGAATCATACCGACTTATTTCGATTTTTACTCTATCTCCCGGCAGTATCCGTATCAAACTGCGTCGGATCCTCCCTGAAATATAACCTAGAATTAGATCTTCATTATCTAAACGGACCCGGGAACATACCGTTGGGAAGTGATTCAGTAATTAAACCTTCATGAATCAATTTTTGTTCTTTCATCCAGGTAACCCCTTGAAATATCATCAACTAATGGAGGAAGAGTTATATAACTCACTTTTCCTCTCTATTTCACAAATAGGAAGTTAGAGATCAAATTAGGATACCGGAGGAAGATCACCATATATAGCACAAAATTTCTCCTCCAATTTTTTCTAGTCTAGCTTCTCGATCTGTCATTATGCCTCGAGAAGTGGAAAGAATTACAATTCCCATTCCACCTAAAAGCTTAGGAATTTTTTGATAGTTGGAATAGATTCGTAGACCAGGTCGACTGATACGTTTTAAAATAGTTCTATATATTCCTTTCCTAGTCCTTCTATGGCGCAAGGTTGAAACCAAGAAATCTTTGTTACTTTCCTGATGTTTCCGAACGTTTTCAATAAAACCTTCTTGTAGGAGTATTTTAACAATGTTTTCGGTGATATTAGTGGATGCTATTCGAACCGTTCCATTTTTACTCATGTCAGCATTTCTTATAGAAGTTATTATATCAGCAATAGCGTCTCTGCCCATGACGAATTCTAATTATTGGTGCTTCTTAATTTTGATATAATCAACATGTTTTTTTATTTAGAATTATTCAATTTCAATTATTAATTATTAAAAGTATATGCGTGAAACACAATCTATTAATTTAATCCATTTCAGATATCCCACTATAACTATATCATAGTTTCATCTACTAGTATTTATAATACTTCAGGAGCTAATGAAACTATTTTAGTAAAATTCAACTGTCTCAATTCCCGAGCAATCGCGCCAAAAACTCGAGTTCCTTTTGGATTTCCTTCTTGATCAATGACAACCGCAGCATTGTCATCATATCGTATTATCATACCGTTGTCACGTTTGAGTTCTTTACATGTACGTACAATTACAGCTCGAATTACTTCTGATCTTTCTAGAGGCATATTGGGCACTGCTTCTTTGATTACAGCAACAATAACGTCACCAATATGAGCATATCGATGATTACCAGCTCCTATGATTCGAATACACATCAATTCTCGAGCTCCGCTGTTATCTGCTACATTCAAAAGGGTCTGAGGTTGAATCATATCATTTTTATTTGAATCTGTTATTTCAATGCAAAGAATGAGGAAAAAAAGAAATAGTGTTTGTCTAGAAATAAATAAACCCGCGGTTGTTTTTTCATCCTCAATACCCCTTTTGTTTATCTTTAGTTCTATATCCCTATCCTGAAATAAGAAATTGAGTTCGTATAGGCATTTTGCACGCAGCTATTGAGATAGCTGCTCTGGCTACAGTTTCTGATACTCCACCCATTTCATAAAGTATTCGGCCTGGTTTAACAACGGATACCCAATATTCGGGAGATCCTTTCCCCGAACCCATACGTGTTTCCGTAGGTCTTATTGTAACAGGTTTGTCTGGAAATATACGTACCCATATTTTTCCACCACGACGTGCATATCGTGTCATTGCTCTTCGCCCTGCTTCTATTTGTCTAGCTGTGATCCAAGCAGGTTCAAGTGCCTGAAGAGCATATCTGCCGAAACTCATATGATTGCCCCGACAAGATATTCCCTTCATTCTTCCTCTATGGTGCTTACGAAATCTAGTTCTTTTAGGGTTATAGTTGATGGTTTTTTATTAATCCCGCCTCTACTACAGAACCGGACATGAGAGTTTCCTCTCATCCAGCTCCTCGCGAATGAAAAGATTCGATACAGATACACATCTATTTAATAATTAGTACACTAAACTAAGTAATGGGATTTATTGATATTTCATTTATTACATAGGAAGCTCCATATATGGCTAGATGTGTATATTTATAGATAATGCTTATTTTTTATAACGAATCCCTATTTTTTTTTTACTCTTACCGAGTCAAGCCAATATTGTATTGTAATACAATAAATAAATAAGGGTTTCGCGGGCGGATATTGACTCTTTCCTGCTTCATTCGTAGGATCAATCCATGACCTCTCAGAGTAAATCAATTTGTTCTTGGTTCGTTCCGCCATCCCGCCCGATGAATTATTAGGATTCATTTTTCTTTTATATTTTATTTATATTTTAATAGTAGAATCTTATATAGTCACAGGTTTCGTCGTTCCTATAGCTTCTCCATTAATGGTTAGGCCTGAACTCTGCAACGGAGCTCCCAACAAAATTTGTTCCCGAGCCAATCTCCTCAGTTTCTATTAACCCAGGGCTCTTTATTATTTATATTATACTTTATTATTTGTATTATTATATATATTAATATATCAATATTAATGCTTTATCACACTGCCTTTTATGAGGTGATTCATAGACCATACATATTGGAATCATCTATCATTGATATTTTTGTTCTCTCTTTCTATCACCTTTCCATTTATCCGCATCCCTTTATTTTTTTCTTCAAAATCCATAATCAGATTTTTTTTTATGAAAATTTCAGTTGTTACAACTATATGATTGATTCAGTCATTCAGTCATATAGTGACTGTTTCTTGGGATCTCGACAATACGAAGCAATAAGTTGGTTATTAGTTTTTCGTTTATTTTATTGTTTTATTTTATATAGTTATTAAGTTTATAGTGGGGGTCAGTCTTTTTTTTGAAGCCCAGCTTTAACTTTAAACTCTAAAGAAAAAACTAACGAGTCACACACTAAGCATAGCAATTATAAATTATATCAAAAGTAAGATTAATCTATTTTTTATTCAATCTTATATAATTATAATTAGAATTGTTTATTTTTGTTTGATTTAACGGAAAAAGTAAAAAAACAGAAATAGTTTCTAATTTTTTGTTCTATCACTGGACAGAATGGCAAGATAAAAAAAGGTCTATTATTCCTCGTTCACAAATATCCAAATTTTTAGGCCTAATACTCCATGGATAGTTCGAATTGTATAGGAACAATGATCAATTTTAGCACGAATTGTTTGTAGAGGAACTCTACCTTCTCTGATCCATTCGACACGTGCAATTTCTTTTCCGTCGATACGCCCTGCAATTTGTATTTGAATTCCCTTTGTATCTGTTTGTTCAGTTAATTCAATAGCTCTTTTCATTGCCTTTCGAAACGAAACTCTATTTCTTAATTGTGAAGCCATATATTCTGCAAGAATATTAGGGTGTCCATAAGGTTTTTCAATTCTTGTGATAGCAATATTGAGTCTTCGGTTCACAGAATGCAACTCTTTTTGTACATTCATCTGTAATTCTTCAATCCCTCGCGTTCGGCCCTCTATTAATAAATTGGGAAACCCAATATAGATTATGACCTGGATCAAATCGATTCTTTTTTTAATTTCTATTCGTGCAATTCCAATTCCTTCGAAACCTGGGGATATTCTCTTATTTTTTTGTACATAGTTCTTGATACAATTCCGTATTTTCTCATCTTCTTGTAGACCTACAAAAAAAATTTTTGGTTGTGCGAACCAAAAGGAATGATGATTTTGGGTTGTACCAAGTCTGAAACCAAGTGGATTTATTTTTTGTCCCATATTTTTTTATTCTATTATCTTTTCATCCATTTTTTTTTATAAAGATAAATCGAAATTATAGATGAATCTCTAAAATTTCGATTTATCTTTTAATACAATTGTTATATGACAAGTGGGTCTTTTTATCGGATAACTACGTCCTCTAGCCCTGGGTCTTAACTTTTTCACAAAGGGGCCCCCATTGACTTCGGCTTTACTAATGAATGAATCAGCTCCGTTCAAACCCATATTATGATTAGCATTTGCTGCTGCAGAATAAACCAATTTTAAAATGGGATAATAAGATACTCGATAAGG